AGTTCTACTTTGTAATCTTTTTCCTTCTTCTTGGGGCTGTAAGTCTCGTTGTTATCTCTCTTGACTGTGTTTTCTCGAAGGCTATTGAGTTACAGACAGAGTTCAAAACGGTCAAATCTTTGATAATGGACTCACCTATGCTTGAGATTGAGGTGGGAAAACTTTTGGATAGGTATCCTCTATCTGAATCGAATTCTTTCGGGTTGTTCGATCTCATAAGTAAGCTCTTCGATACAATCGCTTTTTCGATAAATACGAGATATCTAAGTCATACAAGTAAAGAGATCTATTCAGTGCTAAGATCAGTGCTAAGAAAAAACAGGAGCGGGTATTATGAAACGATAGCAGACTGGGCCGCAAACAGTGATTGGGTTGAGGATGAAGAAAGAGAAGTCTTGATTCAGTTCTCCACCTCCACGCCCGAAAAAAGGATTTTTCGAATTTTATGGAGTCTGACTCAGAGTGATCATTTCTCAAAGTTTGATTCTCCAGTGATGGAACAACCGGGAGAAATTTACTTAGGAAACTTAATTGACCTTCATAACAAGGATCTACTAAATTATGAGTTCGATACATCCTCTTTAGCAGAACGACGGCTATTCCTTGCTCATTATCAGACAATCGCTTATGCACAAACCCCGTCTGGGGCTAATCGTGTTCATGTCCCATCTGATCTACAACCCTTTTCGCTCCGCTTAGCTGTAACCCCCTCTCGGGGTATTTTAGTGATAGGTTCTATAGGAATTGGACGATCCTATTTGGTCAAATACCTAACGAAAAACTCCTATCTTCCTTTCATTACGATATTTCTGGACAAGTTCCGGGATACAGTTTTTCGTTTCGTTGAGGCTGATGAGGATGATGCCAGTGATGATGAGATCGAGATTTTTATTGATGCTCGTGACCCTATTGAGGCTCTTAATCAAGATATTCATGTTTTTGACGATATGTATAGTGATAAAGATTGGAAGATCTTTCCTTCGGATCGGAAGAGCTTGCCTTTGGAGGAGGAGATCGATGCTCATGCCGAGCAGCTTACTATGGAGCTGGAAAAGCTAACTAAGATGGATGCGCTAACTGAGGAGATAGACACGGTGTGTGACCTAGCCCAATTTTATATCAGCCTTCAAATCGAATTAACAAAAGCAATCTCTCCTTGCATAATATGGATTCCAAACATTCATGAGCTGCATTTTAGGGATTCGGGTTCCTTCTCCCTCGAGCTATTAGTGAACCTTCTCTCCTGGGATTGTGAACGATCTTCCACTGGAAATAGTCTTGTTATTGCTTCGACCCATTTTCCCCAATTCGTGGATCCCTCTCTAATAGCTCCGCATAGATTAGATACGTGCATTAAGGTACGAAGGCCTCTTATTCCACAACAACGAAAGCACTTTTTGACTCTTTCATCTACTAGGGGATTTCGCTTGGAAAACAAAGCGTTCCAGGCTAATGGATTCGCGGCCATAACCATGGGTTCCAATGTACAAGATCTTATAGCACTTACCAATGAGGCCCTATCGATTAGTATTTCACATGGGAAATCAATTATAGACGAAAATACAATTAGATTCGCTCGTCATAGACAAACTTGGGATTTGAAAGCCCATGATGTAATACCGGTTCAGAATTCTCGGCTCCTTTTCTATCAGATAGGAAGGGCTGTCGCTCAAAATTTACTTCTAAATAATTGCCCCATAGATCCGATATCGATCTATTTGCAGAAGACATTCTCTAACGAAGGGGATTTTTATTTGTACAGCTCGTACGTCGAACTTGGAATGAGCACGAAGAAATTAACGATACTTCTTTATCTTTTGAATTGTTCTGCCGGATCGGTCGCTCAAGATCTTTGGTCTCCACCCGAACCAGAGGAAAACAATAGGATCGCTTATGGTAGACTCGTTGAGAATGATTTTGATCTAGTTCATGGCCTATTAGAAATAGAAGGCATTCTAGAGGGATTCTCACGGACAGATCTAGAGGGATGCTCACGGACAGAAAAAGATTGCAGTCAGTTTGATAAGGATCGAGTGCCATTGCTTCTTCGGCCCGAACCAAGGAATCCCTCAGATATGGTACAAAATGGATTTCAATCTATGATTGATCAGAAATTTCTCTATGAATCGGAGGAGGTCTTTGTAGCGGGGGCCAAAGTCAACCCGCCGAAGGTGTTCTCCAATTTCATAGTTTGGGCTCCTAGAATATGGTCCCCTTGGGGCTTTCTATTTGATTGGGTCGAAAGGATCAATGAAAATGAATTGGGAGTTTCCTATTGGTCCAGTTCATTTTGGGCCAAGCAGATCCAGTTCGTTCTTGCGGACTATGAAGAGGATGAGCTTGAAGAGAATGATCGAGAGACTGATTCGTATTCTGATGAAGATGAAGTTGAACCGAATCCTAATCCTCTTGAAGCGGATGAGCAAAAGAAGGAGAGGGGTGTGTATTATAAGCTTGACGATCAAGATAACGATGGGTTTGAACCTCAATTTGACAGGTT